CAGGGGGTAGTTTAATGAGAATTTCAGCTTTGGGAGTTGATGGTGAGGTTGGTAGTGGCCTCTTCCCTGAGATGTCCTTGGAAACATGCGCTTCATTTCTGGTTTACAAGACCGGTGTAATTTGTTATACTACGAGGACTGTTATCATTTTATCAGTTTGTTCTCAATTAGGCCTGCTATGGGTATTAGAATTAGGATGATAGAGAAGTATGAGATTGATGCCAGTTGGCCAATGATGGTGAATGGATGTTCAACTGGTTGTCCTCCGATTCATGTTAGGATTAGTAGATTGGCTACTAGTATTCAGAACAGGCATTGGCTGATTGGTCGAAATATTAGGCTTCGTTGTTTTGCTGTGTGGAGTATAGGAATGATTGTTAGTACGAGGATAGAGGAGATAAGGGCTAAGACTCCTCCGAGTTTATTGGGGATGGAACGTAGGATGGCGTAGGCAAAGAGGAAATACCATTCTGGTTTGATGTGTGGTGGGGTACTGAGTGGGTTTGCTGGGGTGTAATTGTCGGGGTCTCCTAGGAGGTCTGGGTAGAATAGTACTAGTACTAGTATGGTGAGGACTATGAGGAGTAGGCCTAGAATGTCCTTTACGGTGTAGTATGGGTGGAATGGAATTTTGTCGGAGTCTGACGAGATGCCTAGGGGGTTGTTTGATCCTGTTTCATGGAGGAATAGTAGGTGTGTTAGTACGAGGGCCAGGATGATGAATGGGAGAATGAAGTGGAAGGCAAAGAATCGGGTCAATGTAGCTTTGTCGACGGAGAATCCACCTCAAATTCATTCTACTAGGTCTGTTCCAATGTATGGGATGGCTGAGAGTAGGTTTGTAATTACTGTTGCCCCTCAGAATGATATTTGTCCTCATGGCAGGACATAGCCCATGAATGCTGTGGCTATTACGGTGAGTAATAGCATAATTCCGATGTTTCAGGTTTCTAGGTAGGAGTAGGAGCCGTAGTATAGGCCTCGGCCGATATGTAGGTATAAGCATACGAAGAATATTGATGCTCCGTTGGCGTGCAGGTATCGGATGATTCAGCCGTAGTTTACGTCTCGGCAGATGTGGGTGACGGATGAGAAGGCGGTGATTGTATCGGATGTGTAATGTATTGCCAGAAATAGGCCTGTTAGGATTTGGATGATTAGGCAAATTCCTAGGAGGGATCCAAAGTTTCATCATGCTGAGATGTTTGATGGCGCGGGTAGGTCGATGAACGCGTGATTGATGATTTTGAATAGGGGGTGTGTTTTGCGAATGTTGGTCATTAGTTCTTATAGTTGAATTACAACGGTGGTTTTTCATATCACTAGTCATGGTTAGATTCCATGTGGGAATTATGATGTATACTGTGTTTTTACTAAGTGTAGTTTTTGTGGTTAGCTTTGTTGGGTTTTCATCTAAGCCATCCCCTATTTATGGTGGTTTGGGATTGATTGTGGGTGGAGGGGTTGGGTGTGGTATGGTGATGAGTTTTGGAGGTTCTTTTTTAGGTTTAATAGTTTTTCTGGTTTATCTTGGTGGGATGTTGGTGGTGTTTGGGTATACTACGGCTATGGCTACGGAGGAGTATCCTGAAGCTTGAGGATCAAGTGTTGTTGTTCTTGGAGGCTTGTTTATGGGGATGATGGTTGAAGGGTTGGTAATTGCCTTGTTTTTAAGTAGTGATGGTGTTGAGTCTGTGTTTTGTGGTTTTAAGTATATGGAGGATTGGGTCGTTTTTGGGGGAGGGGAAGTGGGATTTGTTCGTGAAGATTATGTTGGGGTGTCTTCATTATATAATTATGGGGTTTGATTGATGGTTGTGGCTGGGGGGGCTCTGTTTGTTAGTATTTTTGTTGTGATTGAGGTTACGCGGGGTGGTAGAGTATTAGGGGTAAGGTTAGTAGTAATGTAATTAGGAAGGAGAGGAAATAGAGTTTAATTGATCCTTTTTGGTTGGAGATGTTAGTTGAAGCCAGGAGGTTGAGTTGGGATAGGCTTTTTGGGGCCGCTTTTTCGAGTCAGATTAGGTCTAGTAGGGTTGATGCCAGGTTTTGGCTGATGGTGAGGGTGAGGAGTGGTGGTGTTCGGTGTATAATAGTAGGGAAGAAGCCTAGTAGATTAGAGAATGTATAGGGACGGGATGGTTTTTTGGCTTGTAAGTTGAGGGTTAGTTGATTAAGTTCTATGGCTAGCAGAAATCCTGAGATGGTGACTGCTAGGGCTGATAGTTTTAGGTGTGTTGGTATTGTTATTTGTGGGATTGTCATTGGTGTTACGTTGTTGGAGATTAGGAATCCTGCGAAGATACTGCCTACTGTTAGGCGTTTAATGGGGTTGAGGAGGGAGGGGTTGTTTTCGTTAATTGGGGTTAAGGTTTGGAAGCGTGGTTGGTTTAGGAGAGCAAAGAAGATAATACGTGTGCTGTAGATGGCTGTGAGGGAGGTGGCAATTAAGGTAATTAGAAGGGCTCAGGCGTTGGTATATGACGTGTTTGCTGATTCAATGATTAGGTCTTTGGAGTAGAAGCCGGTGAGGAATGGTATTCCAGTTAATGCCAGGCTGCCAATGATAAGGGAGGATGTGGTGAGTGGGAGGGCTTTGAATAATCCACCTATTTTTCGAATATCTTGTTCGTTATTTAGGTTGTGGATGATGGAGCCAGAGCATAAGAATAGTATAGCCTTGAAGAATGCGTGGGTGCAGATGTGCAGGAATGCCAGGTGGGGTTGGTTGAGTCCGATTGTTACTATTATTAAGCCTAATTGGCTAGATGTAGAAAAGGCTACAATTTTTTTGATGTCGTTTTGTGTTAGGGCACAAATTGCGGTGAATAGGGTGGTGATGGCGCCTAAGCATATGGCTAGCGTTAGAATTAGGCTATTGTTTTGCAGGAGGGGATAGAATCGAATAAGTAAAAAGATACCCGCTACCACTATGGTGCTGGAGTGCAGTAGTGCGGATACTGGAGTGGGCCCTTCTATAGCTGATGGTAGTCAGGGGTGTAGGCCGAATTGGGCCGACTTTCCCGCTGCGGCTAGAAGCAGGCCTAGGAGTGGAAGGGTGTTTTCATCAATGTTAAGTATGAAGATTTGTTGAAACTCTCATGAGTTAGAGTGGAGTAGGAGTCACGCTATGGTTAAGATGAAGCCTACATCCCCGATACGGTTGTACAGGACTGCTTGGAGTGCCGCTGTGTTGGCATCGGCCCGTCCATATCATCACCCGATTAGTAGAAAGGATATGATGCCAACCCCCTCTCATCCGATGAATAGTTGGAATAGGTTGTTAGCGGTGACTAGGATAATTATAGTAATTAGGAACAGGAGAAGGTATTTAAAGAAACGGTTAATGTGGGGGTCTGAGTGTATATACCATATTGAAAATTCCATGATAGACCATGTTACAAATAGTGCTACGGGGATAAATATTAGTGAGAAGTAGTCTATCTTGAAGCTCAGGGTGAGTTTTATGGTTTGGATTGTCATTCAGTGTCAGTTTGAAATGGTAGCTTCTTGTCCTGAACAGATAAATATGGTGGTTGGAATTGTACTGGTTAGTAAGGCGTATATGATGGATGTTTTTACATAGTTTGGGTATTGATTGGTGTTGTAGATTTTTGAGGTGGAGAGGATAGCGGGTGTAATAAGGATAAAGAAGGTTATTAGGGTGAAAGTGGAGAGGAGGTTAATTACTTTTATCTGGAGTTGCACCAGTTTTTTGGTTCCTAAGACCAATGGATTGCTTCTATCCTATAAAAGTAAGAGAGCCATATTTTTATGTATGGGGACAAGAGTTAGCAGTTCTTGTGCAACTATCTTGGTTGGCAAGGGTTTTAAGGCCCTGTTTCTAGATTCACAATCTGGTGTTTTTGGTAAACTATGCCTACAGTAGGGCAACCCTAGGATGAGCTTGGGGTTAGTTGATAGGAGGGCTAATGGTAGTAAATGTATAAGTATCAATATGTTTTCTCGTGTGAAGGTTGGTTTGATTGTGTAGATATGGCTGGTTGGGTTGCCGCGTTGTGTAGTGATTAATATGAATAGAGAGTATAGGGCGGTGATGGTTATGTTGAGTCCTAGTAGGATAATTGTGATGTTGGATCATGAGAATGTTGATAGAATTACAAATAGTTCTCCGATCAGGTTGATTGTGGGTGGAAGAGCTAAGTTGGCTAGGCTGGCCAAGAGTCATCATAGTGCTATTAGGGGTAAAAGGGTTTGAAGTCCGCGAGCCAGGATTATAGTGCGGCTGTGGGTGCGTTCATAGTTGGTGTTGGCCAGGCAGAATAGTAGGGATGAGGTGAGGCCGTGTGCGATTATTAAGGCTGAGGCTCCTATGAAGCTTCATGGTGTCTGGATGAGAATGGCCGCAATTACTAAGGCTATGTGGCTTACTGACGAGTAGGCGATTAGGGATTTTAAGTCAGTTTGGCGAAGGCAGATTGAGCTGGTTATAACTATTCCTCATAGCGATAGTATCATGAATGGGTAGGCTATTGATTCGGTTAGTGGATTGAGGATGGTTGTGATACGTAGTATTCCATAACCTCCTAGTTTTAGTAAGATGGCTGCTAGAACCATTGATCCTGCGATAGGGGCTTCGACATGGGCTTTTGGGAGTCATAGGTGGAGTCCGTATAATGGTATTTTTACCATGAAGGCCATTATGCACGCTAGTCATAGAAGGTTGGACGATCAGGTTGAGGGTAGTGGTTGTGACCAGTATTGGGTGATGAGAAAGTTGAGGGATCCCAGGGAATTTTGGATATAGGTTAGTGCTACTAGTAGGGGAAGGGATCCAATTAGTGTGTAGAATAAGAAGTATAGTCCTGCGTTTAGTCGTTCTGTTTGATTGCCTCATCGGGTGATGATGATGAGGGTTGGAATTAGGGTTGCTTCAAATAGGATATAAAACATAATTAGTTCGGTGGCGGTGAATGTCATGATTAAAAATATCTGGAGTGAAATAAGTATTGAGATGTATATTTTTTTTCGGGTGATTGTGTCTTTGGATAGGTGAGATTGGCTAGCCATAATTATTAGGGGTAGTAGTCAGGTCGTTAAGATTAGTAGGGGTGTAGAGAGGGGGTCAGTGAAGAATAGTAGCGAGAAGTTTAGACTGGTGCTGGTAGTTTGGTAAAACATTGATAAGCTTATTAGGCTGATAAAGAGACTGTGGGTAGTGGAGTTAATCCAGATTATGTTATTTTTTGATAATCAGGTAAGTGGAATGAGTATGATTGTTGGTACAATAAGTTTTAGCATTGCAAGAGGTTGAGGTTTTGGACGTAATCTAGTCCGTAGGTGTTTGACACTATGACTAGGAGGGCTAGTCCTAATGCGGCTTCACAGGCTGCAAATACTATAAGGATAATGGGTATTATAGTAGATAGTGTGTGGTGGGTGTTCAAGATTATTAGGGCGCTTAAGACGAATAAGGATAATATTAGGCCTTCTAGGCATAGGAGGGAGGACATTATGTGTGATCGATATAGTAGTAATCCGAGGAGGGCTATGGCAAATGCCAGGAAAATGTTAATGTAAATATATGGCATATGATAATTACGAGTTTGATCGTAGTTTAATGAGTCGAAATCATTTGTTTTGGGCTAAACTAATTATCATATTCGGTTCATTCTAGGCCTTTTTGGGACCATTCGTAGGCCAATCCTAGTGCTAGGAGTGAGATGAGAATGAGAGCTATGATTAGTGTAGGGCTGAGGTTGTTGGCTTGTGAAGCTCATGGGAGTGGTAGGAGTAGAGCAATTTCTAGGTCGAATAGGAGGAATGTAATGGCTACTAGGAAGAATTTTATGGAGAATGGAAGTCGAGCTGATCCTATTGGGTCAAACCCACATTCATATGGGCTTGATTTTTCAGAGTAAATATTTAATTGGGGCAGTCAAAATGCAATGGTTACTAGCAGTGAGGCTAGTGTTAAATTAATAAGTAGAGTAATAATTAGGTTAATTGTTCTTTTCCGGGTTTGTTATCGGAGCTGGTTGATTGGAAGTCAACTGTACTTATTATACTAAAAGGACATGAGCCTCATCAATAGATTGAGACATAGAGGAATAGTCACACTACATCTACGAAGTGTCAGTATCAGGCTGCTGCTTCGAATCCGAAGTGGTGGTTGGAGGTAAAGTGGAATTTTAGTTGGCGTAAGAAGCAGACGATTAGGAATGAAGATCCAATAATTACATGTAATCCGTGGAATCCTGTAGCCACGAAAAAAGTTGAGCCGTATACTCCGTCGGAAATAGTGAATGGTGCTTCGAAGTATTCTGAGGCTTGTAGGAGGGTGAAATACACTCCTAGGGCGATTGTGATGAATAGGGCTTGGAGTATGTGTTTGCGGTTGCCTTCTATAAGGCTGTGATGGGCCCATGTGATTGACACCCCGGAGGCCAGGAGAACAGAGGTGTTTAGGAGGGGTACTTCAAGTGGGTTTAGTGGGTTAATTCCTGTGGGAGGTCAGCATCCGCCGAGTTCTGGTGTGGGCGCGAGGCTGGAGTGGTAGAAGGCTCAGAAAAATCCCAGAAAAAAGAAGATTTCTGAGACGATAAATAGGACTATTCCATATCGTAGTCCTTTTTGTACGGTTGTTGTATGGTGCCCCTGGAATGTACTTTCTCGGATCACGTCTCGTCATCATTGATATATTGTTAGAAAGTTGGTGGTTAAACCGGTGATTAGCAGGGCTGAAGAGTTAAAGTGAAATCATATTACTAGGCCCGAGGTTATAAGTAGGGCGGATAGAGCGCCTGTTAGGGGTCATGGGCTGGGGTTAACTATGTGGTAGGCGTGTGTTTGGTGGGTCATTAGGAGTTGTCATGTAAGTAAAGGCTAACTAGAAGTGTGAAGACGTAGGCTTGGATGAGTGCTACTGCGAATTCCAGAATTGTTAATAGAATTAAAACGATAAAGGTAATGAAGGCTGTTGTGGGATTGATGGATATTAGTGCTAGTGTGGCACTTCCAATTAAATGTATAAGTAGGTGTCCTGCGGTAATGTTTGCTGTAAGTCGTACGGCTAGGGCTATAGGTTGAATGAATAGGCTGATTGTTTCGATAATTACTAGCATGGGGATTAGGGGGATTGGAGTACCTTGTGGCAGGAAATGAGCTAATGATGTTTTGGTCTTGTGGCGGAAGCCTGTGATCACTGCTCCGGCTCATAGAGGAATGGCCATTCCCAGGTTTATAGAAAGTTGGGTGGTGGGAGTAAATGAGTGGGGAAGGAGGCCTAGAAGGTTTGTTAATCCAATAAATATAATAAGTGAAATCAGTATTAGGGATCAGGTTCGTCCTTTGGGACTGTGAATGATTATCATTTGTTTTAGGATTAGACTGATGAGCCATTGTTGTATAGAGATGAGTCGGTTTGCAATTAGACGGGTAGGTGATGGGAATAGTAGGGCTGGTAGTATTACGATGAAGAGTACAATGGGGATTCCTATTATTGTGGGAGTGATGAAAGAGGCAAATAGATTTTCGTTCATTTTGTTTCTCAAGGGGTTGAATGTTTTGCTGCGCTGAGCATTTTGGGTATTGGGGAGGAAGGGAAGTTGTGTTTGGTGAGTTTGAGCTGTATTAGGATAAATAGTGAGATGTACATTGAGAGGATGGTAATAAGTCATGTCGATGTGTCTAGTTGAGGCATTTCATCGAGGGGAAGTCTATGTTCCCAGTCTTTAACTTAAAAGGTTAATGCTATATTAGCTTCTCTAATGATTTAGAGTATGGATGTAGATCAGTCTTCAAAGTGTTTGAGCGGAACTAGTTCGAGTACGATTGGCATAAAGCTGTGGTTTGATCCGCAAATTTCTGAGCATTGACCGTAGTAGAGGCCAGGGCGTGAAGATGTGAGGGTAGCTTGATTTAGTCGTCCTGGAATAGCGTCGGTTTTAAGTCCTAGTGAGGGGACTGTTCATGAGTGGAGCACGTCTTCTGACGAAATTAGTATTCGAATTGATATTTCTATGGGTAGGACAACTCGGTTGTCTACTTCTAGTAGTCGAAGTTCTCCTGGTTTTAAGTCGGAAGTTGGGACCATGTACGAGTCAAAGTTTAGATCTTCGTAGTCCGTGTACTCATAGCTTCAGTATCATTGGTGGCCCATGGCTTTAACGGTGAGTAGTGGGTTGTTGATTTCGTCTATTATATATAGGATTCGTAGTGAGGGTAGGGCGATTAGAATGAGGATGATGGCCGGGAGAATTGTTCATACGGTTTCCACTTCTTGAGCGTCCATAGTGCTAGTGTGGGTAAGCTTAGTTGATAGTATTAGTGAAATGATATACAGGACTAGGGTGCTAATTAAAAACATAATTATCAGTGTGTGGTCATGAAAGTGGAGTAGTTCTTCTATGATTGGTGATGTGGCGTCTTGGAATCCTAGTTGTAGGGGGTAGGCCATAGAGGTGTAAAGGATTTTAGCCTATAATTTAACTTCGACAAAGTTATATAATTGTTTTATTAACACCTCATTTATGAAGAAAGTCATACTGGGTATGAGGTTGGCTTGAAACCGATTTTGGGAGGTTCGATTCCTTCCTTTCTTGGATTAGGCTTTAACGAATGCGGGTTCCTCGAATGTATGGTATGGTGGTGGGCAGCCATGGAGTCATTCAATGTTGGTGGTGGTAAGTTCTACCAGCGATACTTCACGTTTAGATGCGAAGGCTTCTCAGATTATGAATACTATCAGTATTACTGCGGTTAGTGAAATAAAGGAGCCCATTGATGAAATTGTGTTTCACATTGTATATGCGTCAGGGTAGTCGGAGTAGCGCCGTGGTATTCCTGAGAGGCCTAGGAAGTGTTGGGGAAAGAATGTTATGTTTACACCTACAAATATAATTACGAAGTGGATTTTAGCTCAGGTTGTGTTGAGGGTATAGCCTGAGAATAGTGGGAATCAGTGCACAAATCCTCCCATAATTGCAAATACGGCTCCCATGGATAGCACGTAGTGAAAGTGGGCTACCACATAATATGTATCGTGAAGTACGATGTCCAGTGATGAATTTGCTAGTACGATTCCTGTTAGTCCACCTACTGTGAATAGGAAGATAAAGCCTAGGGCTCAGAGTATGGCTGGGGATCACTTGATGTTGCCTCCGTGTAGTGTGGCTAGCCAGCTAAATACTTTTACTCCTGTAGGGATGGCGATAATTATAGTGGCTGATGTAAAGTATGCTCGCGTGTCTACGTCTATTCCTACTGTAAATATATGGTGGGCTCAAACGATAAAGCCTAAGAATCCGATTGACATTATGGCTCATACCATTCCCATATAGCCGAATGGTTCCTTTTTTCCGGAATAGTAGGTGACAATATGAGAGATTATGCCGAAGCCTGGTAGAATAAGGATGTAAACTTCGGGGTGTCCGAAGAATCAGAATAGATGTTGATATAAGACAGGGTCGCCTCCTCCGGCTGGATCAAAGAATGTGGTATTTAAATTGCGGTCTGTCAGGAGTATAGTGATTCCGGCAGCTAGTACTGGAAGTGAGAGAAGGAGGAGGACTGCTGTTACTAATACTGATCAAACGAATAGTGGAGTTTGATATTGGGACATGGCAGGGGGTTTCATATTAATAATAGTAGTAATGAAGTTGATGGCACCCAGGATTGATGAAATCCCCGCCAGATGCAGGGAGAAGATAGTTAAGTCGACTGATGCGCCTGCATGGGCTAGGTTGCCTGCTAAGGGTGGGTACACGGTTCAGCCTGTGCCTGCACCTGCTTCCACCATAGAAGAGGCTAGTAGAAGTAGGAATGATGGGGGTAGTAGTCAGAAACTTATGTTATTCATTCGGGGGAATGCTATGTCGGGAGCTCCAATTATTAATGGGACCAGTCAGTTTCCGAAGCCTCCAATCATGATTGGTATAACTATAAAGAAGATTATAACGAATGCGTGTGCGGTGACGATAACGTTGTAGATTTGGTCATCACCTAGTAGCGTCCCTGGTTGTCCCAGTTCGGCTCGGATTAGCAGGCTCAAAGCAGTACCAACCATTCCAGCTCAGGCACCAAATAGTAGGTACAGGGTTCCGATGTCTTTGTGGTTTGTTGAGAATAATCAACGGGTAATGAACATAGGTAAAATGGCTGAGAAAGCATTAGACTGTAAATCTAAAGATAGGGGTAAAGTCCCCTTTTTGCCATAGTCTCGTGGTGAATACATCATACTGAATTGCAAATTCAGCGAAGCAGTTTTAACTCTGCCGGGACTTCTCCCGCCTTTTTTTTTCCGCGGCGGGAGAAGTAGATTGAAGCCAGTGTGTTAGGGTATTTAGCTGTTAACTAAAATTTCGTGGGATCGAAGCCCACCAGTCTAGTGAGGACTTAGCTTAATTAAAGTGTTTGATTTGCATTCAATAGATGTAAGATGAAGTCTTGCAGTCCTTGTGCAGGGGTTAAGTATTTTATACTTGCTTAGGGCTTTGAAGGCTCTTGGTCTTTTGTTATCCTAAACCCCTATTCTAGGATATAGAGTATTGGTGATAGGGGGATGATTATTGTGGATAGGGCAATTAGGGTGGGTGTGAGAGGTAGTAGTGGAGTGAGTTTGAATTGTCATTTGGCTTTAGTGTTGTTGGTAGATGGAAATAGTGTGAGTGATGTGGAATAGATGAGTCGTATGTAGAAGTATAGGTTGAGTAGTGCTAGGATGGTTATTGTTGTGGGGATGATGATTAGGTCATTTTTCGTCATTTCTTGAATAATTATTCATTTGGGTAGGAATCCTGATAAGGGTGGTAGACCTCCTATTGATAGGAGTACTGTTGTTATTATAAGGGTCAGGAGTGGTGTGGTGTTTCATGTGTATGTAAGTGCTAGGGTAGTGGTTGATGATGACTGGATAAATAGGGAGAATATTGAGGCTGTTATTAGGAGGTAAATAATTAGGTTTAGGGCTATCAGGGTGGGGTTGTACATGATGATGGCCGTTATTCATCCTATGTGAGCGATGGATGAATAGGCTATAATTTTTCGTAGTTGTGTTTGGTTTAGTCCTCCTCAGCCTCCGATCATGATGGAAAGGATGGCTATTGTAAGAATGAGTGTGGGGTTGATGGAGGTTGTGATTTGGTATAAGATCGAGATGGGGGCTAGTTTCTGTCATGTTAGTAGGATTATTCCTGAAAGTAGTGTAGTTCCTTGAGATACTTCTGGCACTCAAAAGTGGAATGGGGCTAGTCCTAGTTTTATGGCGATGGAGATGGTAATTATGTACGACGCCGGTTGGCTGAAGATTTTTATGATTGTTCATTGGCCGGAGTATATGAGGTTGATTATTACGGCTATTATTAGGAGCATAGATGCTGTGGTTTGTGTGAGGAAGTATTTGGTGGCTGCTTCCGTTGACCGGGGGTTGTGTTTAAGTATTAGGATGGGAATTATTGTAAACATGTTGATTTCCAGGCCTATTCAAATTAGGAGTCAGTGGGAGCTAAGTATTGTAATTATAGTTCCTGAGAACAGTGTTAGTATGATAGTACCGAGGGTTATGGGGTTGATTAGTACGGGAGGGGTATGAACCAACATTTTCGGGGTATGGGCCCGATAGCTTAATTAGCTGACCTTACTATTAGAATGTGGTGTAACATGGAAGCACGGAGAATTTTGAATTCTCAGGTACGGGTTCAATTCCTGTATTTCTAGAAATAAGAGGGCTGTAACCTCTATTGTTTACTCTATCAAAGTAATTCTTTTGTCAGACATATTTCTTATGTTTGTGGTGGGATGCCTGCGAGTGAGATGGGTGTGGATACGTGTCATATGCACATGGCGAGGGTGAGTGGGAGAAAGCTTTTTCATAGTAAATGTATTAGTTGGTCATAGCGGAATCGTGGGTAGGACGCTCGAATTCATAAGAATGTGGTAGTTAGGATTAGGGTTTTGGCGGTGAAGTTGATTGTGTGAAGTTCTGGGAATACAGGGTTGTGGAATGCTCCAAAGAATAAGGCGGCAGTGAGGGCATTTATTAGGATGATGTTAGCGTATTCAGCTATGAAGAACAGGGCGAATGGACCCGCTGCGTATTCTACATTGAAGCCTGATACTAATTCTGATTCTCCTTCGGTGAGGTCGAATGGGGCTCGGTTGGTTTCGGCTAGAGTGGAGGTAAATCATATTATGGTTAGGGGCCATGCTGGTATAATTAGTCATATTTGTTCTTGGGTGATGGTTAAGGTTGATAGTGTGAATGATCCGTTTATGAGTATAATGGATAGGAGGATGATTGCTAGGGTGACCTCATATGAGATTGTTTGTGCTACTGCCCGTAGTGCTCCAATTAGGGCGTATTTTGAGTTTGATGCTCATCCTGATCATAGGATGGAATATACGGCCAGGCTGGATACTGCTAGGATAAATAGAATGCCTAGGTTGAGGTTGATGAGTGGGTATGGTATTGGAAGTGGAATTCATAGGCTGAGGGCTAGGGTAAGGGCTAGTGTTGGGGCAATAATAAATATGAGTTTGGATGATGTGAGTGGGCGAAGGGGTTCTTTGATGAATAGTTTTACTGCGTCCGCGATTGGTTGTAATAGTCCGTAGGGTCCTACGACGTTTGGTCCTTTGCGGAATTGTATGTACCCTAGGATTTTTCGTTCTACTAGTGTCAGGAATGCTACGGCTAGAAGGATGGGGACGATTAGACATAAAATATTTATAAAAAACATTTTGTTAAGAAGAGGAGTTGAACCTCTGATTATAAAGGTTTAAGTTTTATGCAATTACCGGGCTCTGCCATCTTAACAAACCCTGGTCTTGGGGTTATTTTGTTTTGGGTTAATTAGATTAAGATTAATTCATCTATTTGACTTTAGGGCGCTTTTGTAGAGTAGGCCCTGTTTCTCTTGTCCTTTCGTACTGGGAGAAAAGGTTTATAGATAGAAACCGACCTGGATTGCTCCGGTCTGAACTCAGATCACGTAGGACTTTAATCGTTGAACAAACGAACCTTTAATAGCTGCTGCGCCATTAGGATGTCCTGATCCAACATCGAGGTCGTAAACCCTATTGTCGATATGGACTCTGAAATAGGATTGCGCTGTTATCCCTAGGGTAACTTGTTCCGTTGATCAATTGCTTGGGTCAATTAATGGTATTGAAGCACGTTGACTGGTGAAGTCTGAGTGCATGGTCTTTCGGAGGTTTTCTTGTACTCCGAGGTCACCCCAACCGAAATTATTAGTCTACATTACAGGTAGTTGTCCCTGTTGGTTTGAATGGGCTGTGATTAGGCTAATTAATTGAAGCTCCATAGGGTCTTCTCGTCTTATAGGTTTATCCCCGCCTCTTCACGGGGAGGTCAATTTCACTGATTGGAGGTAGGAGACAGTAAAATCCTCGTTGGTCCTTTCATACAGGTCCTTAATTAGAGAACAAATGATTATGCTACCTTTGCACGGTCAGGGTACCGCGGCCGTTGAACATGTGTCACTGGGCAGGCGGTGCCTCTAATAATTGTTATGCTAGAGGTGATGTTTTTGGTAAACAGGCGGGATTTATGTTTGCCGAGTTCCTTCTACTTCTTTTAATCTTTCCAGTATGCACTCCTGTGTTGGGTTAACAGTAAGTAGTGACTTGAAGATATTTAGTGGTGTGGAAAAGTCTGGCTGTTAACTATCAGTGGTAGGTCCGTTCTGATATAAGCTTATGCATGGAGAAGTTTATTCTTGTTACTAATATTAACATTATTTCTTCTATGTTATAGATTAGTCCAGTATGGGTTTAGGAGTTGTGAGTTTATTTCGGAATTTTTGGTATTATTGCTGTTGAGCTTGAACGCTTTCTTTGTTGGTGGCTGCTTTTGGGCCTACTATTAAGATGGTGAAAAAAGTAACTCTCTAGGCGGGGCTTGTCCCTTATCAATAGAGCTGTACCTCTGTTGACTAAATTTAAAGTTTGTGTTAAGATTCCATGTTGTATTCTTTAGACAAATTTTAAGTTGAACTTAGATTCGGTTCCTGGACAACCAGCTATCACCAGGCTCGTTTGGCTTTTCACCTCTACCTAAAGATCTTTTCGCTATTTTGCAACATAGATGAATTGGCTCTTTATGCTGTCTTTAGGTAGCTCGTCTGGGTTCGGGGTTCTTAACTGAAGTACTCTTTGCAAAGATTTTTCTAGTTAATTCATTATGCAAAAGGTAAAAGGGTAGGTCTTTGCTATTTTGTGCTGTTAGTTGTTCTTTCATCTTTCCCTTGCGGTACTTTCTCTATGGCGCCTAATAATAATTTCTATCGCATATACTTTTATGTGGGTAAATGGTTTGATTTTTGGGTGATACTGGTAGTTGAGTTAGTGGTTATGTAGGGCTAGGTCTGGCTCGAAGTGGTCTGTTGGGTTGAAATCTTCTGGGTGTAAGCCAGATGCTTTTGTTTAAGCTACACTTCGATTATTCCAAGCACACTTTCCAGTATGCTTACCTTGTTACGACTTGTCTCCTCTATGGGGCACCTGTGGTATAGACAATATGTTTGCTGGTTGTTGGTGAATTGAGGAGGGTGACGGGCGGTGTGTGCGTGCTTCATGGCCCGGTTCAGTTAAGCTCTCTGTTCTTAAGTTACTTCTAAATCCTCCTTCGGCTTCTGGGGTTTCATAGAGGCTTTCGTGGGTTTTCTTTTATAAGAAAATGTAACCCATCTCTTCCCATCTCATGGGCTACACCTTGACCTAACGTGCTTATGGTTTATAGTTGTGCTTACTGCGGTACTCTTTAAGGTTTGCTGGAGATGGCGGTATATAGGCTGCATTAGCGAGGGATGGTGAGGTTTATCGGGGTTTGTCGATTATAGGACAGGTTCCTCTAGAGGGGTGTGAAGCACCGCCAAGTCCTTTGAGTTTTAGGCTGTTGCTAGTAGTACTCTGGCGAACATTTTGGTTAGTTAAATGTTTCAGTTTAGGGCTAAGCATAGTGGGGTATCTAATCCCAGTTTGGGTCTTAGCTATCGTGTGTTCAGATTTGTTAAAGTCACTTTCGTTGTTGATTTTATTTTGACTGCAGCTTTTTACGGCTTAGTTTTGGTTTAACTTTATTGTTTGGTGATCTTAAACACGTTTTACGCCGGTAAATATTAATTCGGGTTAATCGTATGACCGCGGTGGCTGGCACGAAATTTACCAACCCTTAGGTATTAGCATAGCTAAGTCAAACTTTCGTTTATTGCTTAATTTTTATCACTGCTGTTTCCCGTGGGGGTGTGGTTGAGCAAGGTGTTGTGAGCTACATTGGGCTTGTGAGCTTGATACCTGCTCCTCTTAGTCTAGTGGACTTGAAGGGCATTCTCACCGGTGCGTGGATGCTTGCATGTGTAAGTTTGCTAAGAACTAATATTAAGGTCAGGACCGAAGCTGTGTGTTTATGGAGTTATGGTGAACTCATCTAGGCATTTTCAGTGCCTTGCTTTGTGTTTAAGCGACATTAAC